ATATATGATATAGATAGATATGTTATGATATGGATCTGAATTGTGTTATGTGACATCAATTCGTTATGTATGGATGAGATTCCAAGGTCCTGATTGCGTGCATCCAGTAGGAATTGAACCTACGACTTCGCCAATTATGAGTTGGGCGCTTTCACCACTCAGCCATGGATGCTTAACAGGGACCCTTGTCCACGGTGCCAATCCAATATAAAAAATAAGTCAAATGAAAATAACATAAAATCATTTAAATTAAAATAACATAAAAGAGGTCAAATGAAAATAACATAAAATCATTTAAATTAAAATAACATAAAATAAGTCAAATGAAAATAACATAAAATCATTTAAATTAAAATAACATAAAAGAAGAATCAAATGAAAATAACATAAAATCATTTAAATTAAAATAACATAAAAGAAGAATCAAATGAAAATAACATAAAATCATTTAAATTAAAATAACATAAAAGAAGAATCAAAATCAAAATCAAAATGAGATGAAATCTCGGGGGTGAACCTAATGCAAAAAAGACAAATCAAGGTGCAAAAAAGACAAATCAAGTTCTGTATTTTCGAATTGAGAGAGATAATGAGAGAGATAAAGAATTCTCACTATTTCTTAGATTCGTGGACCCAATTCAATTCAGTGGGATCCTTTATTCACATTTTTTTCCACCAAGAACGTTTTCTAAAACTCTTTGACCCACGAATTTTTAGTATTCTACTTTCACGCAATTTCCAGGGTTCAACAAGCAATCGATCTTTCACGATCAGGGGAGTAATACTCTTTGTAGTAGCGGTACTTATATATCGTATTAACAATCGAAATATGGTCGAAAGAAAAAACCTATATTTGACAGGGTTTCTTCCTATACCTATGAATTCCACTGGACCCAGAAATGATCGATTGGAAGAAGCTGTTGGGTCTTCCAATATCAATAGGTTGATTGTTTCGCTCCTGTATCTTCCAAAAGGAAAAAAGATCTCTGAGAGTTCTTTCCTGAATCGGAAAGAGAGTACTGGGGTTCTCTCAATAACAAAGAGGAATTCTAGTTGTAAGATATCTAATGAAACCGTCGCCGAAATTGAGATCTTATTCAAAGAGAAAGATAGCAAATCTCTGGAGTTTCTTTTTGTATATTATATGGATGATGATTCGACCCACAAGGACCATGATTGGAAATTGGCTGATCCTATTTTATTGGAAAGATTAGCGAAAGACTGGATTTCTTATCTTATGTCTGCTTTTCGTGAAAAAAGACCAATTGAAGCGGGGGTTTTCTTCAAACAACATGAGCATGTTTCCCATCTCTTCTCGAGAAACAAGGGGGCTATCTCGTTGCAAAATTGTACTCAATTTCATATGTGGAAATTCCGCCAAGATCTCTTCCTTTTATTCCCTAGTTGGGGGAATAATCCGCCCGAATCGTATTTTTGGTTAGGCAATGTGTGGTTGGGAAAGAAGGATCGGTTTTTTAGCAAGGTACGGAATGTATGGTCAAATATTCAATATGATTCCACAAGGTCTAGTTTCGTTCAAGTAACGGATTCTAGCCAACTGAAAGGATCCTCTGATCAATCCAGAGATCATTTGGATTCCAATCATTTGGATTCCATTAGTAATGAGGATTCGGAATATCGCACATTGATCAATCAAAGAGAGATTCAACAACTAGAAGAAAGATCGATTCCCTGGGATCCTTCCTTTCTTCAAACGGAACGAAAAGAGATAGAATCAGACCGATTCCCGAAAAACCTTTCTGGATATTCCTCAATGTCCCAGCTATTCACGGAACGCGAGAAACCGATGATTAATCATCTGTTTCCGGAAGAAATGGAAGAATTTCTTGGGAATGCTACAAGATCCGTTCGTTCTTTTTTCTCTGATAGATGGTCAGAACTTCATCTGGGTTCGAATCCTACTGAGAGGTCCACTAGAGAGCAGAAATTGTTGAAGAAACATCTTTCTTTTGTCCGGCGATCAGAAAATAAAGAAATGATTCATTTATTCAAAATCATTACGTATTTACAAAATACTGTCTCAATTCATTCTATTTCATTAGATCCGGGATGTGATATGGTTCCGAAGGATGACCCGGATCTGGACAGTTCCAATAAGATTTCATTCTTTAACAAAAATCCATTTTTTGATTTCTTTCACCGATTCCATGAACGGAACAGGGGAGGATACGCGTTACACCACGATTTTGAATCAGAAGAGAGATTGCAAGAAATGGCAGATCTATTTACTCTATCAATAACCGAGCCGGATCTGGTGTATCATAAGGGATTTTCTTTTTCTATTGATTCGTACGGATTGGATCAAAAAAAATTCTTGAATGAGGTATTCAACACCGGGGCTGAATCGAAAAAGAAATCTTTATTGGTTCTGTCTCCTGTTCTTTTTCGTTATGAGGAGAATGAATATTTTTTTCGAAGGATCAGACAAAAACGGGTCTGGATCTCCTGCGGGAATGGTTTGGGAGATCTAAAGCAAAAAATGGTGGTATTTGCTAGCAATAACATAATGGAAGCAGTCAATCAATATAGATTGATCCGAAATCTGATTCAAATCCAATATAATAGGTACATAAGAAGTGTATTGAATCGATTCTTTTTAATGAATAGATCCGATCGCAACTTCGAATATGGAATTCAAAGGGATCAAAAAGGAAAGGATACTCTCAGTCATAGAACTCTAATGAAATATATGATCAAACAAGATTATGCATATATATACAAATGGTCCAATGGGAGCAAGAATTGCCAGGAACATTTGGAACATTTCCTTTCTGAGCAGAAAAGCTGTTTTCAAGTGCATTTTCAAGTGCAAAAGAGCCGTTTTCAAGTAATGTTTGATCAATTACGTATTTATACACGTATTCGTATTAATCAATTTTTGATGAATTATTCTGAGGTTTGCAAGAAATTCGAAAAAGATGTGTATAAGTTGCTTACTTTCTTTTTGCCCAAGTGGTCCAGGTCACTTCGTTTCTTTTTCCTTTTCCCCCAGTCACTTCGTTTTTTGGGCAAGTCACTTCGTTTTTTGGCCAAGTTGCTTTTCTTTTTGTCTAATTCACTTTCTTTTCCTTTTTCCTGTGTAAGTTTTGGGAATACCCCCATTCATAGGTCCGAAATCAACATCTATGAATTGAAAGGTCCGAATGATAAACTCTGCAATCAGTTGTTAGAATCGATAGGTTTTCAAATTGTTCATTTGAAAAAATTGAACCCCTTCTTACTGGCTGATGATGGTACTTCGAAATTCTTGATCAATGGAGGAACAATATCACCATTTTTGTTCAATAAGATACCAAAGCGGATGATTGACTCATTCCATACTAGAACTAATCGCAGGAAATCCTTTGATAACAAAGATTCCTATTTCTCAATGATATTCTACGATCAAGACAATTGGCTGAATCCCGGGAAACCATTTCACAGAAGTTCATTGATATCCTCTTTTTATAAAGCAAATCGACTTCGATTCTTGAATAATCCGCATCACTTCTGCTTCTATTGTAACAAAAGATTCCCTTTTTCTGTGGAAAAGGCTCGTAATAATAATTCATATTTTCTATATGGGCAATTTCTCAATATCTTGTTCCTTCGCAAGAAAAGATTTTCTTTGTGCGTTGGTAAAAAAAAACATGTTTTTGGGGGGAGAACTACTATTTCACCAATCGAGTCACAAGTATCTAACATATTCATACCTAACGATTTTCCACAAAGTGGTGACGAAAGGTATAACTTGGACAAATCTTTTCATTTTCTAAGTCGACCCGATCCATTCGTTCGTAGAGCTATTTATTCGATCGTAGACACTTCTGGAAACCCTCTAACAGAGGGACAAATTGTCAATTTTGAAAGAACTTATTGTCAACCTCTTTCAGATATGAATCTATCTGATTCAGAAGGAAAGAACCTTCATGAGTGTCCCAATTTCAATTCAAATATAGGTTTGATTCACATTCCATGTTCTGAGAAAGATTTCCCATCCGAAAAAAGGAAAAAACAGAGTCTTTGTCTAAAGAAATGCGTTGGGGTTCAGAAAGGGCGGATGTATACAACCTTTCAACGAGATAGTGCTTTTTCAATTCTCTCAAAAAAATGGAATCTATTCCAAACATATATGCCAAGCTTCTTTACTTCGACAGGGTACAAATATCTAAATTCGATATTTTTAGATACTTTTTCAGACCTATTGTCAATACTAAGTAGCAGTGTATCCATTTTTCATGATATTATGGGTATATCGTGGCGAATTCTTCAGACAAAATTGTGGAAGATGCAATTTTTTCTCAGAAGTGAGATCTCGAGTAAATGGTTACATAATCTTCTGTCCAAAGAAATGATTCATCGAAATAAAAAGAATAAGTCGTCGTTGATATCGACACATCTGAGATCGCCAAATGTTTGGGAATTCCTCTATTCAATCCTTTTCCTTGTTCTTGTTGCTGGATATCTCGTTCTTATACATCTTTTCTTTGTTTCCCAGACCTTTAGTGAGTTACAGACAGAGTTCGAAAAGGTCAAATCTTTGATGATTCCCTCATCAATGATTGAGATTGAGTTGCGAAAACTTCTAGATAAGTATCCTACGTCTGAACCGAATTCTTTCTGGTTAAAGAATCTCTTTCTATTTCCCATCAATCGAATCGCTTTTTCTATAAATACGAGACATCTAAGTCATACAAGTAAAGAGATCTATTCATTGATAAGAAAAAGAAAAAACGTGAACGGGGATTGGATTGATGATAAAATAGAATCCTGGGTCGCGAACAGTGATTCGATTCATGAGGAAGAAAGAAAATTCTTGGTTCAGCTCTCCGCCTTAACGACAGAAAAAAGAATTCTATTGAGTCTGACTCATAGTGATCATTTATCAAAGAATGACTCTGGTTATCAAATGATTGAACAACCGGGAGCAATTTACTTACGATACTTGGTTGACATTCATCAAAAGCATCTAATGAATTATGAGTTCAATATATCCTGTTTAGCAGAAAGACGGATATTCCTTGCTCATTATCAGACAATCACTTATTCACAAACTTCGTCTGGGGCTAATAGTTTTCATTTCCCATCTCATGGAAAACCTTTTTCGCTCCGCTTAGCCTTATCCCCCTCTAGGGGTATTTTAGTGATAGGTTCTATAGGAACTGGACGATCCTATTTGGTCAAATACCTAGCGACAAACTCCTATGTTCCTTTCATTACGGTATTTCTTAACAAGTTACTGGATAAGAAGCCTAAATTTATTGCTGATATCGATATTGATGATAGTGACAATATTGATGCTAGTGACGATATCGATATTGATGATAGTGACAATATTGATGCTAGTGACGATATCGATCGTGACCTTGATACGGAGCTGGAACTGCTAACTTGGATGAATGCGCTAACTATGGATAAGGAGATGATGGCGGAAATAAACCGATTGTCTATCACCCTTCAATTCGAATTAGCAAGAGCAATGTCTCCTTGCATAATATGGATCCCAAACATTCATGATCTGGATGTGAATGAGTCGAATTACTTATCCCTCGGTCTATTAGTGAACCATCTCTCCAGGGATTGTGAAAGATGTTCTACTAGAAATATTCTTGTTATTGCTTCGACTCATATTCCCCAAAAAGTGGATCCCGCTCTCATAGCTCCGAACAAATTCAATACGTGCATTAAGTTACGAAGGCTTCTTATTCCACAACAACGAAAGTACTTTTTCACTCTTTCATATACTAGGGGATTTCACTTGGAAAAGAAAATGTTCCATACTAACGGATTCGGGTCCATAACCATGGGGCCCAATGCACGAGATCTTGTAGCACTTACCAATGAGGTCCTATCGATTAGTATTACACAGAAGAAATCAATTATAGACACTAATACAATTAGATCCGCTCTTCATAGACAAACTTGGGATTTGCGATCCCAGGTAAGATCGGTTCAGGATCATGGGATCCTTTTCTATCAGATAGGAAGGGCTGTAGCACAAAATGTACTTCTAAGTAATTGTCCCATAGATCCTATATCTATCTATCTGAAGAAGAAATTATGTAACGAAGGGGATTCTTATTTGTACAAATGGTACTTCGAACTTGGAACGAGCATGAAGAAATTCACGATACTTCTTTATCTTTTGAGTTGTTCTGCCGGATCGGTCGCTCAAGATCTTTGGTCTTTACCCGGACCCGATGAAAAAAATGGGATCACTTCCTATGGACTCGTTGAGAATGATTCTGATCTAGTTCATGGCCTATTAGAAGTAGAAGGCGCTCTGGTGGGATCTT